AAGGTTACACCTATGGGTTCTGTATTGCAAGTCAACCCTACTACACCAGTACCAATAGGCGGCATAGGGGAAGAGGCGCTACGTCTAGGAATCAGCAACACGAAAACTTTGTTATAAACTGCCCCCTTTCCTTAGCGGGATCGGGACTAAGAAGAATGGTTGGGATAACAAACATCCATCTCGTTCGTACTGTGGATACCCGTATAACCATCGAAGACTGTTGAAGTGATTAATTCCTGTAAATTAAGGGGCGTTGAGAACAAAGAAATTGTTGGAGTTTCCGGTTTTATCTAGTACCAACACGCGTGATATTAAGAAAAAAGCTTTTGCAGGAAGGTTGGCTAGAGATTTCTTGTAAAAACATTAGCCCCACTTAGTTCATAATGAGAATATTTCAATCTTTTTTGATTTCATGGATTATTCTCATAATGCACATAAAGGAGGAGCCGTATGAGATTTTCATCTCATGTACGGTTTTGAAACGGAGAATTCTTTGAATCGAATGACGACCGTAACGGATGTCAGCTCAATCTGAAGGCAATTATGCGGAAGCTTTACAGAATTATTATGAAGCTATGCGACTAGAAATTGATCCTTACGATCGAAGCTATATACTCTATAACATAGGCCTTATCCACACAAGTAACGGAGAACATACAAAAGCTTTAGAATATTATTTTCGGGCACTAGAACGAAATCCGTTCTTACCACAAGCTTTTAATAATATGGCTGTGATCTGTCATTACGTGCGACTATCTCTACTATAGAAAGAAAAAAGTAAAAGAAAAAAAAAAAAGGAGGGGGGGTAAAGAGCAAATACACTAATAAATACTCGAAAAAAAAAAATAGGCTTTCTACATATGCATCGTGCAAAAACGATTTTTATCAGCTGTAGCAAAGAAAGAAACTTCATAGAAGTCGAAATATGAAGAAATCGATATGCCTAGATAGTTTATTCTATGGATAAAGGATCTAATTGATAGAGGAAGCACCGTAAAGATCAATTCGCGAGGTTTTGGGCCGATGCCGATCCAATAAGAACTGCTTATTTATGTCATGATATGAGATAAAAGTAAGGAATCCACTTATGTAATAAAGTCGATCCCCTAAGGTATTGAGCAGCGGTGTAGCATCAGATCCCAAAGACAGTAAGCCTTTTCTTTCTTAGGAAGAAAGGGCTTTTTCAAAGATTCTATATCAATTTTTATATGAAACCGAGATAGATACCTTTCAGAAAATTCTAACTATAGTGGAAATGCTTCTATGTTATTCTTCTGACGGTGGGAGAAAAGATAAAATGAAAGCAAAGCTGATTATTAATTTAATCAAAAGTCAAGTTTGAAACTCATGCTCATGGAATTAACCTCTTTTGGTTAACCCCCCAAAAAAAAGAATAAAGATAAAGATCGATCTATGAGAAATCTCATTCAATTCGATATACTAGATTCAAAAACCCGGGACACCAAAAGAATTGATTGCCGAGCCGTATGAGGCGGGAAACTCTCAAGTACGGTTCTAAGGAAAGGAATTGAACCACCTATTCCGACCGGGGGGAACAGGCCGTTCGACAGGGAGATTCTGAAATTGCGGAGGCTTGGTTCAATCAAGCTGCCGAGTATTGGAAACAAGCTATTGCGCTTACTCCTGGTAATTATATTCAAGCGCAGAATTGGTTGAAGATCACGGGACGTTTCGAATAAGAAACTCTCTGTTTATTTATTTAGAATTTTATTTCTTTAGAATTTCGATATCTATTTTCGTTTGGTATAATTAAAAATTAATTGTCTGTTAGCCCTATCAGTGGAATATAAAAGGGATCATTTATCTGGTAAGAAACAATCAAGGAATTTCATTATATCCTTTCTAAGATCGTTCTATTTCGTCTGGTATTTCATAAGGATAAACGATACAGGGATACGGTAGAAAATGTATTTTTCTCCTATTCTATTCAAATTAATAAAAGAGACCCCTCGCAGGAATGTCTCTTATCCTAGTAATTACTAATGACTGCTTGGAATAAAGTAATATGTTCTATATACGCCATTAAAGTAGCAGCTGCATTTCGGGACTTCTAATTGAGATATGAATACACTAAGGTTGTACAAAAAAAGGGTTTTTGACAAATTTTAAGCCCGTAAAGGGTTTTATAAGATTAAAAAAGATTCAAAAGGTCCGTTGAGCGCCTCCTGGATATGTCATAATAGATCCGAACACTTGCCCTGGATCGACTTCCAGACATAATTGCTCTAGTGAATAACTAAAGAAAATAAATAGATGGGAGATAGAAGTAGAAGAGAAAGAAACTAATTCTAAGCATCTCTCATAGGTTCACTAATCACTGGACTGACTGTTGGCGGGTTTCTTTGTATGTGTTGTCCGGAAAGAGGAGGACTCAATGATTATTCGTTCGCCGGAACCAGAAGTAAAAATTTTGGTAGATAGGGATCCCGTAAAAACTTCTTTCGAGGAATGGGCCAAACCGGGGCATTTCTCAAGAACC